AAATCAGAATTCTCGTGGAGAATGGTAGGATATATGAAATTCCAATGACCGTTGGATATGATTCGATCAGGTCCTGAATAATCAAGAACCCCCCCCTTTTTACCGTAAGGATTCGAACTAAACAATTTGTGTCTCACTTGATCATTAGTCACGGAGAGGTCAGAAATAGATCTCCGTTCAACAGAATGAACATTCATTTGATCTTGATCCTTGTGGAGCGAAAAAGGCACTATACTGGATCTGCACAGAGCTCCTGATAATATCCATAAATGACTTGTTTTGGGTAAGAGATGAACATTACCATATTTATATTCAGGTGCATGGTACACATCGGTACTCCAGTGCATTTCTCCCTCTGAGTCAGAATAAATATGTTTTCGAACTTTCTCTTTAACTTTATTAAAATTGAAAGTGGATGTTCCAGCGCGAATCTCAGCAATCACTTGTTCTGATTCTACATATTGATCATTTTGAACTAAAAGAAAACTTTTGGGTGGAATATTCACATTATGTAGAATATCGTGACTCTCAATAGTTACATACAGGTCTATATAACATAGAAAAGCAGGATGCCCATGACGTGTACGTGTGGGATGAACCAAATCCTCATTGAATTTGATTTTTCCCTTAAAAGGAGCTCGTACATGTTCTGCAGTACCACCTGTGAATACTCCACCGGTATGAAAGGTTCTTAATGTTAGTTGAGTCCCCGGTTCGCCGATTGATTGACCCGCAATAATACCTACTGCTTCTCCTAATTCGACCAGGTCGCCATGAGTGGGACTCTGACCATAACATAATCGACAGATCCAAGATATACTCCTGCAAAGAAAGGGGGTTCGAATATATATTGGTTGTGTTCGAAAGGTTATGAATCGAGTGACAAGTCCAACCCCAATATCCTTATTTTGAGCGGCAATGCAACGTAGGCCCATATATATATTGTATGCTAATACACGACCAATTAGTGTTTGGACCCAAATTCTTTCCGTCATCCCATTTCTAGGACTCACGGAAATGCCTCGGGTAGTGCCACAATCTGTTCTACGTACAACAATGTGTTGAACTACTTCAACAAGTCTACGCGTGAGGTATCCAGCATCTGATGTTCGTACAGCAGTATCCACAACTCCTTTGCGGGCTCCGTAGCAGGAAATGATATATTCCGTTAAAGAAAGTCCTTCGCGTAAATTGCTTTGAATCGGTAAATCAATCATTTGTCCTTGGGGATCCGACATTAATCCTCTCATACCTACTAATTGGTGTACCTGAGATGCATTTCCTCTAGCTCCCGAAAAGGACATTATATGGACTGAATTAGAAGGATCAGTCATCCTAAAATTAGGATGCATTTCTTGTCTCAAATATTCACTTGTAGCATACCATATCTCAATGGATTGGCGTAATTTTTCTACTGTGTGTACATTCCCATAATGATGGTGCTTTTCTAAAATGAAACTTTGTTGTTCAGCATCTTGGACTAGCCACCCCTTAGAAGGTACTGTTAAAAGATCATCAATTCCTAATGAAATGGATGTAGCAGTGGCTTGCTGGAAACCCAGAGTCTTTACTTGATCCAGGGTGTGCGATGTATATGCCATTCCGAAGTGATCTATTAATCTGCTAATAAGTCGTTTCATGGCAGACCCATCTATCGCTTTATTGTAAAAGAACAGATCAGCCCATTCTGCCATAAGTACTTCTCTATTGCGCTGAGTAGGATTCGCCAATGGGTTTGAGTCAGTGATTCGAAGACCTCCTTTACTGGATCTCGATTCATGTAGAAATTAAGGAATTATGATTCCAGTTGAACCGGAGAGATCAAAATTCCCGCGGTATTACATAATTCCTTAGCTTAGGTACCGTATGAGTAGGCCTGACAAAACCCCTGTATGGCTTCTTCTATTTCTCGAGAAAAAGAAATATGACCAACAGTGGTTCGGGTGTATATACAAAGGGTTTGTTTTTTTATATGTCTTACTATTAGATAGTGCCCATAAATTTCATGATAGGTACCCAAAGATTCATATTGAACTTCGACAGGAACTTCTCTTGAGGCAATGACACGTTGATCTAGTCGCCACCGAAGCCACAAAGGACTATCTAAATTGATTCGTTTCTGCTGATAAACTATAAGTACATCATAGGAACTACAAAAATAGGGCTCTTTCTCTTTCGTAGTATATTTATACTTATAATCATTAACTGTTTCATTTTGATAGTTTATGCGATTCCATGGATTATACCTATTTGCACAAATACCTCGACGATTCCCGATCGTTAATACATAGAGTCCAATAAGCATATCTTGGGTTGGTACCGAAATGGGATCTCCAATAGCCGGAGAAAAGAGATTCATATGAGAAAACATAAGTAAACGAGCCTCCGCTTGCGCTTCCAAAGATAAAGGTACATGAACAGCCATTTGATCCCCATCAAAGTCTGCATTGAATCCTTTACGAACTAATGGATGTAAACAAATAGCACGTCCACCCCCTAA